TCTCTAAAGCTTGCCACCCCGTGGAAGGTCACACAAGAAGGCTATTCGCAAGTAGGAATTAGTGCGTGCTGAAAAATGGACTTTTCTTTCTATTCTAAGTGAAGGGCAGGAGAAAGAATCTTGCATCTATCTCGAGTTGCTCCCTTGAGCGATCTATCCCTGGTTTTGTGACGTCGAGTTTGCTCTATTCTCTTAGCTCGGGCTCCTATCAAGCTTCGCTTCGCGCATGATAGCGGCATTCTTTTTCTGTTTTGGGGAAGGAAGTCGCTCGCTAGTGCACCTCACCCAAGGTTCACGTCGCTAGGTCAATTCATGCCATGCTTCGACGCACTCCCGCCTCGTGTTTTCGACAGAGTGTTGTGCCATACTTCGAGAATGACACGGTTCGGAGGAACTCTAACTCATTTGGGTTAAAACTCCTTATTCCAATCCCGTAGAGAGGCCTGGAAGAATTGATTGAGAATAACAAGACGATTGACCAATTGAATCATCTTAAATTAAATAAAGACATCATGCCCTAGACGCGAAGGTGAGTAAGAGAGCCAGGTGAATTCTGCGAAGATAGAAGAGCGGACTTCTGAGGAGACTGGAAGCCTATAAATAAATAATAGGAATGGCGAACTGGAACCTCATCCTTCAAAGGTTTGGTGTATATGTGTCCTATTCGTAACGACCCCGACCTTGCGTCAGGGAAAGTTGGAAAAAGCCTAAGACTTTACGGGCTAGCCGGGCCTAAAGGAGCTTATCAAATTCCACCTATGTAGTGACTCGCATTCAACAACTAAGAGTCTTCCTTCTCATCTCCTTCTTTGGAAGGAAATTCTTCTTCATTTCCCACCCTAGCCGCCCTTCCTTAACAAGATGGCTCGGAGCAAGCAAAGTCTTACGTTATCTACTATATATTTTTTTTTAGCGCAGAAGGGGAGTAAGCACACAATGAAATAGGTGGAGAGTCACATTTGTTAATAATGCCCAAAAGCCCGTTTAGCCCTTCGGACTAAGGCGTGACCATAGGATCTCACAGTGTCGGAATGAGTTGAAGACGAGATGTGGTGTCCAGTCGGATAGGGCGAGGCGAGAAGGGTAAGCCTGGATTATTAAAATGGAGCTGGTTGTTTTCCATGAGATGGCGCTGTGTTAGGGTTACCTGTGGGAACGACCGAGAGGGAGGAAGAAGATGTTGTTGATGAGCTGGACTTGACCAGGTGGGTGTCCAACCTCGCATCCACGTGATGTTCCTTGGATACCAACCAAGGCCAAACGATTGGACTGCTTTTCTGGGCCTGGACCTACTTTAGAGAGGTCTTTCGGCTTGGACATGACGTTTGCTTGATATTGGGCGGAGTGGGCTTGCTTGGAAGCGTGAAGTGAGATATCAGATCGGACGCCCATGGTTATACCGGCTACACACCTTATCTTCTTGCTTTCTCAATCCGACCACATCAAGTAGAGACTAAACATCCATTATTTCATAGTTTTATGTTATTAATCCACCTTAGTTGTCCAGTTCACTTGTAAAAGTGCTTAACACATTAGCATACTCTATAGGGTAAAACCTGGCCCATACTTAACACCTCTAAAACTTTCCACAAAAGCCGGTCTCTCTCCGCTATGAGGTCTACTTACTTGTAGAAAGACACGTGAGTGGCATTGAAACACGCCTTATCGGCAATACCTAGAAACGACCCGGGTTGAAAAGAAAAAGAGATGCTTGCTGTTGGTAAGGAACTCGTTGGGGTCAATTCACTAACAAAAAACCCATACTTTGGCTAAGAAGAAACCTTCTCATGAAGGCGGTCATCATCCTGCGCACGTCGTTCTTCCGCAAGAGTTCCTCTTTTGACGAAAAGGCTAGGCTTGCCCAGCCAGCGACGGTTACTGCACATCAGAGGCGCTATCTGCCTGCGGGAAAGTCATGAGCTGTTCGGCACTTGACTCAATAGGGGTCGAGTGAGCAGGGCTTGTTCACAGCAGGTCTGCCCCAGATAATAGGGCGAGAACCAGCGCAAAGACTCTGAATCTACCGAAATCAACCCTTTAACCTTTAAAATGGAGTTTGTGGTCCATGTATCTGATCTCCTTTATGCCACTCATAAACAGAATGAATCCAATGAGGGATCTCCGCTCTCAGTGAAATTATTCCGATTAAAGGGTTCTCCTATTGGACTATTAGAAAAGGGTACCACTAAATTGGATGTTTGAAAAACCGATTCCAAAAAGTTATAGCAGTAATAGGGTCTTTTTACCCTTCCTCGCACACTACTAAATAGGCAGCAACTCTTCCGAAACCAAGAAAGCAGCTCTTCAGTCGATTCTCTCTTTTTTCTTTCCTACGTGAGAAGTGGACAAGCCATTTGACACGCTTTGGACAACTGAATTGGCGTAGACTTTGTGACTTCGAAATAGCGTATGTAATGGAGATGTCAATTCGATCCTGAAATCCCGCTCTTTCGGAAGGGATGGTGTTCCAGAGTCGCTTTCCGGCCCCAGGCTCCTAGCCAGTGAGTTCTAAAAGCTCTCTGCCGCAAGGTAGAGGCACTCCAGTGTGGATTCGAAACCGTGACGGACGGTAAGCCGCGGAAGCACACCTACTGACTGATTGAACAGACGAAGGTAGAATTTTCATCTCTTCCAGTTCCAAGCCTTATCTGTTCCTTTTTTGAGGGCAGAAAAGGCACTCGCTCGGGGCTTCGTCCTTTCGGCAGATTGATGCGATCCATCAAAACTGAATGGATTAGGTCCCCAACCACCTCTCTTGCCTGCACTCGTCTGAAACTACCCAGTGCTGGATTCCGGTTAAAGCCTTAGTCGATCCAGTATTTTATATATATGAAATTAATGAGATCAAGCATCTAAAGGTTCACCAACATTGTCTTCGAGCTTCCTAACGCTGACAGGTGAGGTGTGGATGTGGCATGTAGACCGATATCTACTGGATCAACGGTTCTCGACATCCATGCGTAGAGTACTGCAGTTGAAGTTAGGAAGCTCGTACCCTATTCCAATGAGCGGAAAATCAACAAATAAATAAACTAATCATGGTAACCACCACCCACACTTTACTTTCTCACACCATCTATTTCGACGTAGCAAAATAGTATGGTCTAGTTCTTTCACACTTGTGTCTAGTTTAGTCTCTCATAGTTCCTTGCAAGATCGTTTATTGGCATCTTCTTCTCTACGTAGTCGATCAAGAATGTCTCCTATACTTTCACATTCTAATTTCTATTCTAGCTCTACAGAGGGTTCAAATAAGAAGAAAGACAGTAGGCAAACTAAAGAAAAAGCTCACTTGAAAGCCATGTTCAATCGGTTGAAAGCTATGAAACAAGTATGCGGGAGTTTAAAACTCGAATTTCTTGCTCGTCTATGGACATTCCTAATAAGGTATGAAAAAATCTTCTCCTTCCTCAGATTCTTGTTAGGAAGTTCTCTTTTGGTCCGAACTGGTCTTTCCTTTTTTTACTTTATAAATGGAAATCTTTTGCCAGCACCCTCCTGTCATTGTTATATGATGGACCCGTCTGGATCATCTGTATTGGCTATCCCCTCAGGCGTAGCATGCCCTTCTTCGCCCTCGGAATCGCTGATCGGGCATGCTTCATCTTCCGAAACGGGTTCCGATCCATTTCTGACTCCACCTCAATCCGCCTCTTCCGAGTCGTCTTGCAGCTCGACTCCCGGTATTGAGCCCGTAGATCTGAGTAATCTCTTTCTCTCTGAAGAAGATAAAGAGATGTTTAAGCAAAATTGCCTTCAACAATTTGATGTCCGGTTAAAGGAAATCGATCCATACGGAAAGATTGGAAAAATCAAAGAAAAGGATATATTAGAAGCTTTACAATTTGAGAAGGTACTCACTATGAAAGATCAAAAAGAATTAAACGAGACCTTGTTTCGACCAATAGAAAAGTGGCCAAGTTACCAAGATGCCGATAGAACATCAATCTATTTCCGAATCTTGAGCCTTATCGAAAAACACGAAAGGCCAACGGATTGATTGATAAGATTTGGTTTTGGATAATTCGTTTCTTTTGGATTGAGAGGCCGAAGCAGTGAAAGAGAAGGACTCATTTCTTTGGCAGGCCCCTATCATGGTGAGTTTTATGGATTGCTTTCCGTGATAGGGGGAAAGGGAGAGGTGAGGCGGGCCCTTTCACCAGACTACTTGACTAGCTTTTTTTCATTCAAAGTATAGGAACTGGTCAATCAAAAGGAGTCTATAACTACTTTGATCTTTTACCTTCTTCCGTCTGGGGGTGCAGTCTGCATAGCTTTCATGGGGAGATCTTGCTGAGCTCCCGGATGATTCCTATGAAAGGCATTCTTTAAGAAGCCGTCCAGAACACTCTCACAGCGCAAAACTTGATGAGGACACTAGCATTATTCTTTTCTGGAATCAAAGTGGTATTGGAAATGAGATTTCGCGAAACATGCTGCTGCCCAGCATTCATTCTTCTTCTTTGTTTGCTACTCTCATGCTTTCATATATACAAGCTGAAAAGCCAACAGGTTAAAGTGAGTCAACGATGTCCACAGATGTCCTCATGGCCTTTCTCCACTCTTCCTTACTTTAGCGATAGCGATGGTTCAGCAATTCTGATTGTTTTTCCATCGTAGTGCTAGACCAGAGTTTTCTTCAAAGCCCCAATCCGCTCTCGCGCGCCCCTACTAACGAGCTTAACCGCGGAACGTACGTTCAAGAACCTTGGGTCGTCTCTGTTTGACCAGTCGGTCTCACAGTCAGGCAGGCTTAATCCATGAGAGTAGCAGATAGGTAGGCGGCATTTCCCAAGCTTTGAAGGTGCTCCAACTGATGGTTCTCCCCACCTCTTTCTTTGAAGCAGAAAGGCAAAGAGCTGCTCGCGCTTCCTCTTGTTAAAACGAAAAAGGAAATATCTTCACGGAAGCTTCGAGGCCATACAGCGAAAGATTCGCTCATCACGAGAAGTAGTCCTTTGGTTCTAGATTCTCTGGTCTTCCTTACCGGATTCCCCTTTCCGGGCCATAAAAACTTAGAAGGGCCCGTGTACTCAACCAGAAATCTTAGTGCATTTAGCATATCATTTTTTTTGTCTAATGTCGAGGAGGCCATCGAGTCCAGTAGTCATTGATCCGCCCACACTAGTGTAGTATTTACAATTCGCTGGGGATAACCGCTAGTTACTATAAGAAAGTAGAAAGAGCAGAGCTGATCCACCCGAAGCAGGGGCAAACCAACAGTATATCTTCCATCTCGAGATGGTGATTTAGATCCACGAAGCTATAAGCACCAAGCTAGTAAGAACCACGCCGGGTATCAGCAGCGTAAAGAAGCTTCTGACCGGCCCCATTAGTTGCAATCGGTTGAGCAACGAGCTAGGGCAGCTACTTCTACTATATATTATATTAATAAATATAGTCTTTTGTGCTCCGACAAGGGCTACCCCTAATCCGAGATTGTGCTAGACTATCACTTCTGCGTAAGACCTCTACCAAAGGTCATGTTCCGACTTCCGGTTCTTCTTTTTCTTTTTGACTTTCTTGCCGAATTGACTTATCATAGGCTGCCCTTTCTCCCCCCGCAGCCCCTTTGTTCACGATCCAGGAAAGCAAGAATCGAAGCGATCCAAGCACGACGCTGGGGTTCTTTTGTTTTGAGCAAGCTCTAAATCGTGCTTGAGCCAAGCCTATTTTGAAGCCAGTCGTGGAAGATGTCGCTCTGGCTCTAGAAAGAAGCTATGAAGCGAGAGCCTCTGAACCTATGTTAACTGTGTATGGGCGTTAAGCTCCTGTGGCCATTGATAGAAGCATTGAAAGCAATGTTCCTGGTAGAGAATGGATCTGCTGGACTGGGATCTCCTAAGTATGGCTACAAAGAGAGCTATGGAGCCTAGCTGAAAGCTTGACAAGGCCTATCCGCGTTAGTGTAAAAGGCCACCCAACCACTCGCGGAAAGAATAGGTCATTAAAAATCAGACAGAGATTCCTTCTCCTAGGTTGAGGTAACCGCTCGTCTTGATGCTGGCAGTCAAGAAGGCAAAGAGTTGACTTCGACAATTCGATAATGGTAAGGACTTGACCCTCCTTCGCCTATCTCGGATTCTGTTACTGATTGGTTAAATAGTTCACATTCGCTTGGGAATACCAAAGAGAATGCAGTCGAGACAACCACAAGTGGAGGAACGACCGACACTGCTGCCATGCCCCGCTCGTCACCGGCATCTCCACATGAACCGGACCAAGCAAGCCTGAGCATCTTCTTCACCATCAACCAGCGCTCTCCATCTATGATAAATCTTCGTACCTTTTTCTTCCGAAGAGAGGAAAGTACTCAACTTCTGATTGCCTTTCTTTCGGGATTGATTGCATTGGTTGTTCGAGATCTACTTCACTGGCGGATAAATGCCTTGACTTTGGCATTTCCCATCGACCTAAGGTAGCTCTCCTTTCTTCTTTTTGTTCTACTGTTAACATAAGGATCACAAGCCCTAGTCCGCCGCTCATTGGGTGTCTTGTTGTTCGTAGCCCTTAATAGAAGGGGTGAGACTTCAAACTATTTAATAGTTAGCCACTCGGGACAGAGATTTGGCTTAGTGAAAATAGAACTAGAACCAAAGTCGTCCTCTTTCTTCAGGATCCCCCTTTAAAGGATGGATTGGCTGGATTAGCGCTTGCACTGAGGAAGAGACACTATCACTCTTATGCCTCGGAGCGGAAGAAATATCATAGGAGAAGAATGGTTACGTCCAAAAAGTCCCATGCTTTGAGCAGAGAAGCGAATCTGTCTTTTGGTAGGCAGCTGGGGATGTAGCGTTGAGTTGGGCAGTCGGAGGGGAGCTTTTCGGAGATGCTGACTTGGTTTGATGCTACGATGCTTCCTGCTAGGCCATGCGCTTAAAGTTGCGTTTCCCCTGAATGCAATCCGATTTGCCTTCCTCGGTCCCCAAGTAGGGACGACGTGGAGTTCTCTCTATTCGCAAGTCAATAAGCCGGAATTCAGATAGCAGCCTTCTGCAGGTGCGTCTCATGAGTCTAAGAATATAGAAGTCACTTCATACCTGAAGAGCCTAGCTAGTCAGATACGAAGGAAAGAGCGGATAAAACAGCGATCTCGGGTGCGCTTCACGTTCACGCTCTATCTATTCTCTAACCCTAGGAACAGAAAGAGAATAGCTTTAGTAGTCCCAATTCAGTCTTCTCATTGTCTATAGCCATAGGGCTAAACGAATAGCTTTGCTGGTAAGGGATTCGCTAACTAAAACTAAAGAAGTACTTTGCTTTGTCGTAGCCGGGCCTAGCCTAGAGATGCCTGCCTTCTTCGGCCTCTCCTTCTTTTCAGAGCTCGAACCGGGCGGATCAGCATCCGCTTATATAAGCTATTGGATTGATTTGAAGCATTGTTTTGGAAAGTCAGTCTGAAGACTAGCCCTCCGTAAGTGCGCTATTGACTTGAGATTTGGAACTTGAGCATAGAACGATACATTGATAAGTGCGGTTTTCCCGCTTCTTTGTCATCTTCTTTCCCGCTTGGGAGAAACGGATTTTATCACTCTTAATAGCCAGGAAAGGAAGGTTGTTAGCCGTCCACTGCCTTCGGTAAATGAATACCTCTCTTCTTCTGTGCCCTCTTAGGTGTTTAGGAAAGCGACGAAGCAGATAGTTGAGTTCCGACTAGTACTGGCGAGGAGCGATTCCTCTGTCTCTCCACTCCCTCTTTCCTTTTATCAGATAAGAAGCTGAGACCTGGGAGAGCAGACCAGACTTAACTTAAGTAAGGCCTTTTTCTATGTACCGTTGTTTGAGCAATCATAACGGATCACTATATATTGATCTTGCCCAAAATAAAATCACTAGTGGAATAACAAGTAATGGTACACGCGCCTTCGAAAGCTTCTTCTCGAGTTTGGCGCATGAAGCGGTCTTGTGGATAGTTCTCCGGTTCGGGTCTGAATGAAAGTGAATACAGACGCACCTTTCTTAAAAATAAGAAGAAGTAGTGCAGAGCCGAGTTAATGATTGCGCATTGCGCAGATTGACTTCTCCTAATGGCATATAGAAACGTGGTAGAGGAGGTTAGCTCAGGGAAGGAAGGTGCCGGCAAGGGTCATTCGCTAGAATGAGCTGACTAAAAGCAGGTTGGAGAATGATTCTCGATCAGATCAGAGAAGTACCGTTGACGTTAACACATCGGTATAGCTGTCCCGGGATTTTGAATGAAAATCGTTGGTTGTACCGTCTACTAAAGGCATTCTTGCAAAAGAGCAAGAAGCGGAACTAGACGTTGTCATGATTCCATTGTTAAAAAAAGGAATCCTTTTGGCACAGGAAGAGGGGCACATTATGCGACACAAACTCGTTAAGTAAGAAGATGGGCCTCCGGTCGTACTCTTGAGAGTGACCTCGGGGATAGAGCAATTCTTGGACTGCTACAAATGTAACTTCCTATTTAGTGTAGTGAAAGAAATTCTTTCTTGTTTCAGGAAGAGAATTAGTAAGACAATCGGGATTACCTCAATATCAGGACAGACTGAGGGCTAGGAAACAACTACTTCATAATAGAGAGGCGTACTCAAACTAAAAGTAAGGGAAGGCCCAGTCAGAACAAGGAGATGAACCAATGAATTCCTCTATATCTAGAATAGTCAACGAGGATGAATTGCCCTGTTCTAGAATCAGAAGCTCCTAGTCTAATAGTCAACTAATAGCCAACAGGAAATGCTACTGATCGAAGGCTTTTAACAATACCTTCTTTTGTAGGAGAATAGATTGAACCATAGGTCGCCCTCTAGCATCCCGATACCTATCATACCTGGCCGCAACAGGGATCTCGACTTTTGGCGCCTCTTGCACCAATATTGGGTCCTTATCACTAAGGAAGACTCAAATTACGAATTTGAAGAAAGACGGTGAACCAGAGCTAATGATTTGAGATCTTTTACCGCTCCGTGGGCAGGCTATTCTAATACTCCTAGGAGACCACACCTTACCGTGAAGGTTCCTAAGTTTGAGCCCTTAAAACATGTGCATCGAATCCCATCTACTTGCTTTAGCAGTTTTCACTGTCACTGTGCGGTATGTCGAAATGGTTGACCCAAGAGCCTTTCAATTTAGATCTGACTTAGCCTTAGCAGTAAGAATATCATTCTACATCAATCGCTTGATCAAGTGGGTGTTCTTATAAAGATTTGTATCATCGTAGTTCATAGTCAAATCTTCAATACTGCTCTGTCATTTATGAAAATCAGCCTCGGTAAACCCAACACCTTCTTTTTGATTTGAAATCCCACAACAACCTTAGAACTTCATCGTGATACTGATTAACATTAGTACCCGAAGTGGAAGGAATAATTTCCGTGTCGAGTTTGGGGTTCTGATTTAGTTACCCCTCTTTCCTTAGAAGGAAGCCGCTCTCGAGACAGAGCTTTATCAGGGGAAGATGATATCCCAGAAAGCCCTAGCAAAGGATCTTGAAGCCCCTATTTACTAATGATACCTACTAGGCCTACTGCCTAACTGACTAGCGGACTACCCCAACCCCAATCCAAAACCCAGACCTTCCCCCCGGAAAAGGGCTTGAGGCTACCTTTCAGTTGAGAAGTAACTATTCGTAGCTATTAACCTCTCCTTCAAGTGATCTGGCATCAAAGGAAGAAGCGAGTTGAAGGACTCTTTTGAAGAGGCAGACTTGCGAGACTCGCTCCCCTACTCCTATAAAGTATAAAGTCGAGGATTGGTTCGAAGAATGACCTTTTCTTACAATAAAAAGCGGGAAGGGAATCCTGGTATGCTTAGAGAACATCAAGATGCTTGAGCCTGACCAGGACAGGATTGAGGTTCCTACCTGGGAAGCAGGTATTCAAGGTCTACTATTTCGGGGCATTATTATCACCTTACTTTCTATAAACCATATTCGGTGCTAGCACCATCCATTCAGGACGGTCTGTCTTTATTTTTATTCGTAATAAGGTTCCTGATGACGCTTCCTTCTGACTACATTTTCTCCTGGCGAAGTCGAAAGTTGAGGCCTGTTGAATGAAAGCAATAGTATTCCCGTGTTGAGTCAAGAAAAAGGACAGAAGATACCAATCCAAGGGGAGGGCATAAACAAACTAGCGAGATAGGTTAATTAAACAGCATTCTAGCAAGTTCACTCACCTAGTTTAGCCGCATGACCTAAGACCGGGACAAGACGCTCAAACAAGAAGCTCGAGCGAACTCGCCCACAGAAAGATAGAACCACTTTTACATGACAGTAGACATCTATCACCCGCCCTAGCCAGCCCTTCTTTTAAGGAAAAGAGGAAAAGCATTTCACCTATAAGAAAAAGTTCAAAGCTTTTTATTTAATTTAAATAGAACGCGGTTGAGACTTTGGCCTTTGTTTGCGCTTGGTGTCGGTTCTGATCTCCCTTCACTTCCATTAGGATTCTTCCCTCCCATCCATCTCTTAGTGAATAGAGGATTGGGCATTGAAATTGACTATTCTTCACGGATCTTCACGGAATCAGGCAAATCATTCATATTCATATTATCCTAAGGTTGTCAAACAAGTCACTCGTCGGGCACTCGGACGGTCTCGCAGTGGCCCTGGTGGAGTTGCAGACCCGGCTTTTACTGAAACAGGAGCCCTATCACTACAAATAGAATTTCTTCCTCAACTCTCAGAGTCAGAAGAGGATTCAAGCAGGAATGATAGACCTACTAACACGTATACTACTAATAGTATGGATCTATTGGAAACCCATGAGTACCACCTGTATAGTATTGTGATTCATAAGACTACTAGGCTTGACTACCATTAGTCTCTTTTCCCAAGCAGCCGAGATCGAGCAACTGGTGAGGGATCATGCCTTAGTCTCCAGCCCTCTCATTCATTCTTCTACCCTCCTTTCAGCCACTCCATTCCTTTCCTTTTGTCGTTGTAGCGATCTTTCGCACCGCGAGTTAAGAGCTATGGAGAAAGGGTACTGTGCCAATGAGTGAGGAACGGGAAAAGCAAGGAGCTTTTCAAGTTTTTGGTTACATAGATTCAAATTCCCCAGATATGAAGTAAAGGAATTGTAGTACAGCGCTAGAAGCAATGTTGCATTGCACGAACTCCTTTGTCCTAGGGGGAAGGTTGGGATAGTAGCTAAATAAGATAAGAGGAATCCTGCCCATTAGCTATAGACTTCCTGATCATCATTCTACTTAGCGCTGAGCCAAAGAGCGAAAAAGCCCTTGATCGCGGGAGGACTTTCTTTTCTAGATACGAAGTCTCAGATGTCAGCTTCGACGAAAGAAGGTATGTTGGATAGCATACCCCGGGAAGAACCCAAGTAGAATATAGGTGGCAGATGCGAGTGAACAGAGGCTCTCGATTCCGCTGTCCCAGACCCGAAATAGTTCAGTGGCACTCGGAATGCCAAGTATGCAAGCAACCTCAGGGATATGGAGGATCAAGGCTGCTCGTGCTCCAGAGGGAGAAAAGGTAAGAATCACCAGCATGTATCTCACCGGGGATGCCAAATTCTGGTGGAGAAGACAGATGGAGGATGATGCTTATGCTGGCTGTCCTAAGATTGAAAGATTGGAAGTTTTGAAGAAAGAATTGAAGGATTTTCCGCTTCCACCTGGTCTGTTCCTGTACTCATTGGCCTTAATTGCTCGGCTTCTTTTCGATGTATCGACCCGTGCGGGGATTATTCCCCTGTCTTTCGATCACTCTCAGAACTTAACCAGCAGACCTTATTGCACTGCCTAACCCTCCTCTTCAGACATTACAGAACAAAAGATCAAGGCACTTAATGGTCAAAGAAGCAGGAGTAGGATAAAAGTAATCATCTCGAATCTCGCCAAGTGCCCCTGCATTCATCCTGACCCGAACCCCTAAGCAGCAAGCAGAGGCTGTGGATGGGAGGTATTCTCACTACTAGTCGGTCAGTCCGGCAAGCCAGCTAGGTGATATCATAAGACGAACTTCTACTACTCTACTATGGAATATCACTTTGTTCCCTAGAAGACAGATGAAATCGGTTTATGACCTCTAGCTCATCTCAGATGCGGCATAACCGGTCTTAGCATTGACTTTCCAAAACAATGCTTCAAATCAATCCAATAGCTGTCCTTATTCGATCCATTAGGTTCTTCGATTTGTTCAGAAATGAAACGAGAGCCAAGGGAGAGGTATGGAATGTAGGTACTCGACTTACAGGAGAGGTGGAAAGGGAACGTGGAGGAAGTTGACTGTGGCTCTATTCGAGCTTGCCTACGTAAGAGCAGTATGGATCAATAAAGTCGTAGTTCAATACCAAACCACGCAGGGATTTCTAGTTGCTAAGGAGAATAACCTCCACTTTACCATCACATCTCAAATATACATTACTATAGATATAACACCTAAGGCGACCTTCTCTTGGACCAATAGACTGGACCCTTACAGTCAGATCAAAGACTTCTTTAAATAAAGAATATACAACATTCTCGTTGATGAGAACATCACACGAAACACTATTAGCGATATAAACTTCATTAACGAACCTAGAAAATGATATGCCTGGCACGTCTTTAATACATTCAACTTTCTGATCGAAGACCTCCATTAGAACCATATTAAATAGAACTCTACTGATTTCTCCCATAATAGACCATTATTGGTCATATTACACACAAGATTATCTTGATTCTCCCATAAAAGGCATCATATAATTGGTTATATTACTACCTTCATCTTAAGATAGGAAGATTAAGAAAAGATGATATGAGACGGTAAATAAAACCATCTCCAACAAAATGCTTAACCTTGTCTTCAACAAGACTTATGGGAAACTTACCAAATGATGGGCGCATGTCAATCTTGTACAGCCTATCAACATTCTCCAGAGCTTCTAGCCTATCATAAAATGAAGATAACATATGTGTTAACCGGTAACAATCATTTGGCAAGCCACCATAAGAAAGACGTAATAGCGTTAGGGCTAAAGCCATTAACACCAACCCATCCTCCGTATTTGATGGCTTAATCACACATATTGTATTGTATTAGGGCTAGTGCCAATGAACTGAAGATCTGGAAAATCTGTAAACGTATCATTAAGATAATTATCCATATTATTAATATTTATTAATTCTCTTTCAAGCGGTGATAATACATAAATACCATGAAGTATTCTTTGTTGAATAAAGTCTAATTGTTTGCGATCTATATTTAATAGTGCATTAAGTTTCTGCATCTCATTATACATAAAGTCAATGTCATTTGATAGCTGCGCATGATTAATAATATCTAAATCTAATGATTACCTCGTATGGGGTATAGCATGACTAGAGAGAAGAAAAGACGAACCGTGTGAATTGGTAAGAAACATCATATTAGAACTGTATATCTTAATCCTGTTGCAGCTGCTGCCATGGCAACCATTATGAATCCCACACCGATAACTAACTTGAGTAATTTATTATTATTTGATCCATCGTCATGGTCTGCTGAATCATTCGGCACTTCAGGAACTTCTAAAGGAATCGAAGAAGGGTTAGCCGCCTCCAGAATTCTTGAGGATAGACTAGTGCCACCCGTTACATCAATTGAACTGATTGTTTCCTGTACCGAACTCATAGGTAAATGACGTACAACATCTTCAATATAAGTCATTAATACCCCTGCGTCTAAGTTGAGTTTAATTGCTGTAACAATAATTAAACACCCCAGAGTATCCATCATAGGATGGACACCAGGGGATGCAATCTTATTAATAGCACTAGAAGAAGAAGTGCGGGGTGGAAGAATTGGTGAATGATCTATCCGTTGACTATGCATAGACGAAGTAGAAGCAGTATCAGTATTTCTTTTTCCTAATGATCTTATCCTAGAGTTGAATAATAAGGAATGCTTGCTACTACTACTAGCCCGTCCTAACCCTCGCTCAGGTGAAAGTTGTAGCTTTTGTGTTCTCTTTTCTGTGACTAGATTATCATATATCGGTGGTGCCATCTCCATTGCTTTAATCATTTGTATAGGATTGCATAACTTAGTCTTATGATGTGTCATTATGTTAACTCGAAAGGGTGCGGGGTTATTTGTAAGATACCTATTATTTGTATTTGTTTGAGTTTGTGTAAAATCATTTCTGTAATTGAGATTGGAGTACCACAAGGCTGCGCTCTTAATTGCGACGTATGAAACCACGGGTACCGCCGACATAGGCTAACCCACTCCTTAGTCCTCCATAGAGGGTGTCCATGGGATAAATCATGTTTTCGCGTCCAACTGGAAGCAGCAACTATTGCTAACGCGCAACGGCTTCGCGCAAGTTGCTTACCAACCACCCCACTCTCCTCCAGATCCTTGCTTGCACCCCTTTCAAAAAATGGAACTACTCGGAACTAGCCAAGAGGCAAGTCTCGACGTTCTATTTTCATCATTCACCCAAGTCTTTCATAGCTAAATGTTTGCTGACACAACCATTTTGGTTTGGGCTTTGCTCTAACCGAAGAGCACTTCATGTTCCGCCTTCTTTACGCCTTAGGCATCTGCGTGGCAGCCGTGTGGAATGGCCGAGAGCGAATGATAGAAGAAAGATCATTGGTTTAGGCCTTGGTATTCGATTGCACGAACAACTCTTTGGCAGCTCTTACCTACAAAAGATGTTTTGATCCTTTTTCTTGCAGTTAATAAATGCAGCCATCTTATCCAATCCAAACTTATGCTTGAAGAAGTTTTTAGATTCTGTCGAGAACCCTACCTGAAAGAAAGGCACTTTGCAGGTCCCGCTGAAACCAAAGAAGCCACAAGAATCTTCGGTCGTTCGTTTGAGTCCCTCGCTTCTATTTCTATCATCCGACATATAAATCTGATAACTCTCTTTTTGAAGCAGATAGTTCACAGTGCTTATTCTATAGATACTGGAAAAGAATCGCTGTGGAAATCAAATCCTTGAAATCGTAAGGGCAAAAAGGGTTCTAATCGCAATCCTTTCTCTCTCAAGGGAACGGTTCTCGGGCTAGGTCCAATTCCAAACCCCACGGAGCAGTAATTACTTTATAAAAAAAGCAAAGCGCTAAATAAAGGGAAAGCAAGTACCAATCCCCCGGAAGAGAAGCAATTGACTGACTTGGGGTTGGAGAAGGAATCCGAGTTCCACATATGACTAAAAAAAGTATAAGTTCGGGCATAATCACTAACGAAATGGAGAGATATATCTTTGAAACAAGCTGCTGCTTTGATCACCTTCTATCATCGATCGGGACAGGCGCTAGCCTGATTGATGAACGAAAAGATGCGCCAGCTTTCTCTGATGGACATGAAAATAGGCCATTCCCGGCCTTTTCCTCATAGAAATAGAAGACCAATGCCACTTGCCTTTGCTTTAAGAGTTTCTATTCGACTGGAAGGGAAGCGCACCTTAACTTTGAAAACTCAAAGTGCAAGCTAACTAATGGCAAAGGCCGTGTGGATAGAGAGTGATAAAGGGGGAATTGTATTCTTTCAGCCTATTCTAACATTCGAGTTCATTCTCGATAGTCAGATAGTGAAGTTCGAAGGGGGAATGCCGCAAAACAAAAGGGGCTATGGGATTCGAACCCAAACCATATTAAACCAAAAGCCCCGATAAGCAAAAGCAAGAAGGAAACTGGCATACCTTTCATTTACCTCTCTTTCTTCTCTTATGAAATTGATAGTTAAGATCATCTTTCATACCTAAAAGAAACCTCTCTCTTATATACGTTAGGACCAGACGCGCCCCAGCTTCAAGCGAGCTCACCCTATGGACCTTGCTGAACTAGATTCCCTGCTAGCGAGAGCGGCTTAGAAAGATAAAGGAGCACAAACAAGGGTTGTTTGAAAATGAACAGATAAGCTAACGCACTACTGATTTTCTGCCTACTAGCAATGCAACTACTCCTGAGAAATACAAAAACTGAACTAGTTGAAGCTAAGGGCCTGCCTTCCCAAGGATTTTTTGTCGTGTAATTCGCATTCTGTTTTGGCTACTCACGAAAGTCTTTATCCTTAAGAGGAATAAATCCCTGAAGAGGAAGGATACAAAGACCAAGCCTGTCTTTCTCTCTGAAAAAGGGCATATGGGGCAGAAAGACTTTGGGGACTAATCTGCTAATATAGGAATGAAGGAAGGAGAAGGCCTTCATTGTCTATCCAAAGGTCCGCCTTGGGTGGATTTAGGCGAATCAAGTGGGTGGGAATGATCCGAGCCCCCTATGTCAATTTCAGTAAGGTAACTAAGGTTTACAATAATTCATTTAAGTAGTGCGTTACCTTGCAGCTCTATCTATCGGGTAGTCAGTCTCTTGGTCAAAAGCCGGTACCTAATTCCCCTGCTGGTGGGCCGATCCTCGTCTAGCGGTGGGAACCGGCTGGTATGGATCAATTGCTTGCCCTGTCTCTCTTCTGTTCAACCATCGAGAATCCGCAGTTCTCTTTGCTCATTGGGTGGAATAATAGGCGAAGGAATCCTTTCTATTGAATAATGAATGGCAATTAGTTGAGTTAGTAGCCAACCTAAATCTAAAGAAGGTAGGGGGACAGTCTCAAATTCCTCGTCATACTGATCTGAAGGAAGCGGGGCAAGTAGTTCATTTCTAAAGCCCTTGGTCCAGTGCTTGGGCTCCGATGCAGAATAAGCAGTATTGGTGCCTGGGGCAATAGGAAAAGGCGTAAGCGCGGTCGTAGTCTCACCCGATCGGATCATAAGACCTATCCACTTTGAGTGCACCAATAAGATGGCGGAGTACGAGGCATGCATCGCAGGGCTGAGAGCAGCTCTTTAGCTCAAATTCACGCATCTCGATGTCTTCGGTGATTCTCTCCTCATCATTAATCAGACCCTGACTAGACGGAATGAGAAAGAAGATTCAAGATGCAAAGTGGGTGCCCTATCACAAGTGTCACAAGTCTATGATGGAACTGGTAGAAAAGTTTGACATTTGAATGAAGCGGATATGAAGAACTAGTCTTGGCGAGAGGGAAGAGTTTGATTCCTTAAGAAAGGGGCGATAAAGGTAAAAAGATTTGAGGCAGTGACCGAATGTTCAAGTAAAGATGTCAGATCGAAAGCCTCCGGAATTGGATAAGAGGTGAGGTTCACCTGTCACCCTAGTGGGAAAAGAAGAAGGAGTTTATTCCCTTTGAAGAATAAATTGAAGCCCCCCTTTTTAAGTGAAGGAAAAAGAGTTCCGGTGAGCAGTTAAGTAAGGAAAGTACTCGATGAAAGAACTGAACTAGCTCAAAAGGCCTACCATTGCTTTTGCGAGATAGGACTAAGAGATAAGGAAAGCAGGGCGCAAGATCGGATGTAGCTTTCTGGATCTCCCCTGACCCACACTAGGGCCTTGACTTCGGTTCCAGTTCCAGAGATGGGTTCTGTGGCGAACTCGAGTTGAAGAAGTAAAAGCCTCAAGCTTTTAGCTTGAAACAAGAATGGATAGAGTTGAAAGAGAGGATTTGATTAGCGCGCCTTCTGCCTGTCCTTTCCTGACTCTGTCGATGGTATGCCTGAGATGGCAGTCTTTCTCCTTGGCTTGTACTCGAGATCGAGATTGCCTTTTTTTTTGTTCGAAATCGATATCTTCCTATTGCCTTTGAGAAAGGGAACGAAGGAATGTTGAAGGAATAGAGGCTGTTGTCACAAGAATTGTTCAAGTTGAATGCGAATAATCGATTGAATCCGATCTTTGAAGACTTGAAGGACTAGTGTCCAATCCCGGCCGATGTAGAGTAGTCCCTTTTGGGCAGCACTTCCTCGTAGGGAAGTACCAATTGTCCTTCTTTCTTGTGGTGGAACCTGGGATTCACCCTCCCAGAAGTGATTATCGCCAAAACAAAAAAAGACATCTTGAATTTCCCACAAGAGTCAAACTAGAATAGTCTCCGACTCATATGGCGGCGGGGGCTGCATTCCCCTCTCTTTCGTCGGTTAAGTGCTGGATGGGGAATGCATCGGTCGGCTATGTCCCTGGACCTCCTGGCTTCCCTGTCACGTCCGAACGTAATCAGAGAAGACCTGCCCAAGCACCACCTTGTGATCATAAAGATTCATATCCAATACAATCAAAGGAAAGAGTACCTTAAAAAAACCTTAAAGTATCCGGGTAGTACGCCTGGAACAGTCGTACAATTTCGGCGATTCAAAAAGGAGTATATCCCTCTCCCTTAGTGTCTTTCCACTTCCCTCGTTCAGGAACAAACCCTTCGCCTAATTCTTTTGAATCCCGGCCCGGTTTTTCCCCACTAACCAATTACGTTACGACCACTGAACAAACTTGGTTGACGAACATGGTTTATGCGCCGCTAATGTAGCGGCTTGTCGAGCATTTGACAAACTCACACCATCCATTTCAAATAGGACTTGTCCCGTGGACACACGAGCAATCCAACCCGTAGGATTTCCTTTTCCTCTTCCCATTCTGACTTCTGTAGGTTTCCCGGTAATAGGGATATCCGCGAAAACTCTTACCCATATCTTACCATTTTTTCGGAATTGTCCGCTCATAGCACGATGGAAGTGTCCGATTATAGCCCGACGCGCTGCTTCAATGGCTCGATATGAAAGACGACCAGCTCTACAACTTTGAGTGCCATATCTTCCAAAACCAAGTTTTGTTCCGTCTGGTTTGCAACCCCTACTACATCTGCCTTTACGATATTTACTATATTTCGTACGTTTCGGATATAGCACGTCCCTTTTTTTTTTTACTATATGAAATCCACACTTTGACACCTGAGATTCCGTAACGAGTAGATACTTCCGCAGAAGCATAATCGATTTTCTGGTTAAATACATTACGAGATGTTTTTCCATACTTTCCGCATTCAGTTCTAGCTATTTCTGCGCCTTCTGATCGACCTGAACAACATATACGGATCCCCTCAACCCCTTTTTTCATTACTAATGGAATATCCTTCACTATTCTACTAAAAATGGAACGAAATGATCTTGTTTTCTTTCTAAGTTGAAAAGAGATGTCTTGAGCAATCGGAGAAGCACTTTGATAAACAGATTTGATCTTGACCGACTCAATTAAGGTATTAGTGTTTGTTCTATTAGACAACAAAGATCGCATTTTTTTCACTTCGTTCAAATAAGAGTTGTACCCGTACGGAATTCTTCTGTTTCTCAGTATGATCTCTATCATCATCTCTATTCCCTTTATCCATTCTCCTATCCTACCTAGGTCTATGAATTTCTCTATCAATTCCATTACCTTATCCTTACCCATGAGGTTCCAACATTTGATCCTTAATTGACCTAGGAGTGGTTCCCGGGCATCCTCAAAAAAAAGGTGATTATACATCCCAACTCTATCCCTTGGAAAGAAAAAGGTAGCACCGAAGAAAGGAAAGAGCGAGATGGTGGTTTTTGTTGTTCCCGCGAAGCGAAGATCATTCGCCAAGCGAATGAAGTGGGTCAACCTCTTTTTGGCTTCGGCCAAACACTTTTTCTCGCTGGTCGAGCTTTCTACAAAAAAAGCGATGCGAGAACGTATTCTCTTATCTAAGCTTCTTCCCTGCGCATTCGCTCCCCCCATCGTAGATGGTTCAGCCACGCCCGGTGCCACGAAATGATTGAGAACTACGACGGGGTCGAAATGAATTTTGTTCTTTCTATTCAATAAGTATTGCATGACCGAATAATTCAAGGAGGGGCGCACTGCAGGGAGGGTCCTTTTAAATAGATGACTCGTCGGGCCGCTTTTAAATAGATGACTGCGGGACTTCTTGGGGAAAAAGAACTTAAAAAACGAAGTTTTTCTGAAGGAGTCGTCATTTTCTATCAGGAACGCTATGTCATTTACAACCCCGGCGTCTTTCGGATGCTTGAAGGCCCCGCTGACCCGAAGTGATTTAGAAAGATTCTTCTTTATCGATGGTGATCGGTCATGGTATCCATAGCGTTGCTTCTTTTTCGGCCAAATCCTAATTTCGTTTTGCTTCTCATCTTTTTGCTTAATGGCGTCGAGCCTGATCGACTCGACTCTTTTCCCTGCCCTCCGGCCTCTCACTTCGTTTCGTTCTTCTTCTGTATTGTCGCTGGAATGAAGACACCCGATCGGCCCGACTTTCCCAAATGCCCACCACCGGCCCTTCTCCTTTCCGGGTCTGGATTTTTCGCGTCGTTTCAGTCGTCGTGGTCGACGGGGAAGAAAGAAATGAATGAATGTTCTTTTGGGAAAATGTATAAGAATACACCTACCGAGACGAAAGCCAAAGGTGAGTCTCGCAGGTGGACGTATCGAACCGAAATAAGATCTCAGATTGACATCTTGATACACTAATTTACCATAATAATAAATAGAGTCAATGGTGACTCCCCAATTGGTGACATAGGGGGAATAGCCGCTTCTTTCTTGCTTGATAGAGGGGCTTCCATTCACCAACGCAGACTAAAAGTGCTCTCCGAACCGTGCTGGATAGTCACCCATCACACGGCTCTCAAACCCAACCTGTGGTGAATCCCGGGAGACAAAGTCAAAGCGCTTGATCCTTTGCCCCATACTTTGAGATGCTTATCCCCGCCGATCAAGCAGCGACGCTGCTCGTGATAGGCTTAGCTTTAAGCCGCTATCGTTCGGTTCGAATAAGTCAAGTCCCCTCGGTCGGTTCGCTCAGGTGGTCTTCCCTTATCTTCTCTAACGTTCAGAGTTGTTCTGGTTTAAAAAAGGAGCACCGGCCGAGCGCCCTGAATGAATAAGAAATGGACAGCAAAGGGAATCAATGATTCTTATTCAACCGAGTTGAAGTTAGCAACATGTCGATTACACACCGGAGGTTGGTAAGAACTGAGGGACAATGCCCCCCTAACCTAAGTGGGCCTACCAGCGAAACAACTGGTACTGGATCGGGGGTGGGGGGGTTGGTTTCGTGCAAGGCCTTCGCAGCAGGAAGAGGCAGTTGTCATTTGAAAGGAAAGGCCCTTTGTATAGGGTTCCAAACCTGCGCACCCTGATTCAAAATTTCTATGTTATTAGTCAAGCGCCTAAACTTATTGAAAACTAAAGCGCTAACGCTATAATAATTATAAAAATAGCAACCTTTCGCCTTATAAAACAAAACAAGTTTACTTACTTAAAAAATAAAGCGGCAACAAGCACCTTCTTTCTCAAAGTCAAGTTTCTCGCTTCTTGCTTTAGAAAGATTGCAGCGTTAGCGCTTCTTGACTAATAACATCATAGAAAGTCAAGGCTCCTCTCCTTTTCTACGAATCTACAACTCTCTTTACTGAGCGAGACTCCATCCATATCCCTACTAGTGGTTATCTTTCACATTTTCCATTTTATCATTTGTTTGACAGCCTAAACTAGGCTCCATTTTAGATAGGTTTTCGGTCTTAATAAAAAAAATGGGTCAGGGGCGCGTCGGAACGGTCGGTGGCTGCTTAGTCTCATCCGAGAGTCTAATCTCTTTGTACTGCTTTTTGATTTTTCAAATCAAATCAAAAAGAAGGGGGTCGATTTAGGCTCCTTCCCTTCCACTGCATAGCTGCGCTAGCAGGTACTATGAGCCCTCTGTCCCACGCATCTAACCAGCTCGCGTGGTTCACCGGTTCCACCGAAAACTCTCATTTGTTGAAGCGGAGCATAGTGCGCTTTAGGCGCCGAGCGAGAAACGTCTCTTTCTTCTTTCGTTTCGGTTTATTCACTGATCTGAAACTTAGCACTTGTTTTCTTATTGATTCCAGGGGCGGCGGCGTTCTTGAATGAAGTCTATCCGAACCGAATTAGCACTTCTCAGATCAGGCTAGGCCTCTCCAGCGGAGGCTGGGCGCCGGGGCCCTGGATGCGCTAGCGATCGGCACATAGGGGGTGGTTGCCCGGGTTTCTCGGCCTGGTATCCTGCACCTCGCGTTCATGATATCTACATTCAACTGTGCCCCGGAGACACGGTCGAAGCACGCCCGCCCAGTGTGCTTCTTTCACGACATGCTCTGGTCCCGGGTGTCTTCCAGTGGTCTTCTAGCGTTAGAAGAAGTCGTGTCCGTCCCGGACATCTGCAACGTCCTCCCACGCTTTTTTATTCAACAGATATATAGGACAAACTTAAGGAAAAGACTGACCCATTCGGTGACTTTCGCGGTCGCCCTCACTAAACCGACTTGAATCTGAACTACGATTCAGATCGAGTCTTACCGAAATCGGATTTCCTTTTCGTGCCATATGCGCTTAGACTTTATTTACTTTTTCCCCTTTTTTCTTCCCGGTTTAATATTTGTTCTCGAAAGTCTTCGTTTCCGTGTAGAAGCAAACTCTCCAAATTGTTGACCAACCTTTCCTTCAATGATAGAGGCAAGAACACTTTCCGGCCAGGCCTTACTATAACCAACCTCACAGATCCCACTCCATCTTTTACACCGATGTATCGTACTCTCTCGACCAGGTCATCATAAGAAAAGACTGCGAAATCTTTCCGAAGTGAGAGAAGGAGGGAAGGCGCGCTACAACTAACATAACAGCCAGCTGAAAAACGCTAGCTAGCTAGGCTAGCGCGCAATGGCTTTCTCTGATAGGGGCTCGCTTCTTCAAGCTCCGCCCAACCTATACAAGGTGCTGCTCGCTTTCTCTCAGCCACCAGTGGCTTATGTAGTGGTCGGCATTCCTACGTGCTCCTCTTTGCCCCCTACTTAAGAATCCAAAGGTCACCTTTGGCTGTTGTCTTGACGCTTTGGTTACGAAAGTAGCCGGGGTCTAGGTTTATGGATGGATTTAGTCAGCGAAAGTCCCTCAAACTCAATCAATATCAACAACATGTCGTGACCGGTTAGGCTTGGTTGATTTTGTCAGAAAAGAAAGTAGGTTTCGGGGGTGGGTTCATTGATTAGTACACCTCCGGTGCTGATAAGGTCGGGACCGTGGTCGTCCGTCTCCGGTTTGCCGGCCGATAAGATTTCTGAGATTGACCAGCCAGCTGGGTTGGTTTGGCTATTCCTTTCTATTGAAAAGAAGGAGTCAGCTGTCTGCGCGAGTCACCTTCTTCTAGGCTCCGCTGGACGACACGGCATTCTCGTTTAAAGATAGGCCGGCCGCACTTGTGATGGTTCCCAAAGATCCAATATGACCACTTAGGTCTACGTTGCCACGATATTGTTCTATGGAAGCGGGCGGGCTGTTAGAAGTTCGGCCCGGTTTTTTTTGGTGTCGTAGGGGAGGGATTGACCTTTTTAACGCATATTCAGTCGTACCGGCATGGCCCCACTGATTTGTTTTCGATCGGAGCATCAAGCAGCGCAACCCGGTTCTACTTGACTAAGCCCCGTGCTCGTCCAGGGAGGGAGTTTGCTTTACCCAACTCCCTTTTTGATAACAAGGCAGAAAGCCCCGACCCGACATTCATTAGTTTCGAATGAAGAATGAAGAGTGCCCTGCCCCAGCAAGCACCTACTCCTATCAAAATGAAAAGCGTGACTTTACTAAACAAGCAAGAACAGCTCTTTACTAATAACATAGACTAATAACATAGAAAGGGCTGTTCTCGCTTGTTGCTTTCTTCGCATGCTTGAGCGCATTAATAGAATACATATATATAGCTTTACTTGAGTTTTCAATAAGGTAGGTTTCTGACTTAGTGCTTGTGCTAAGGAGCGCTAACGAGCAAGAAAACGGATGCAGCCCTTTATTAGTAATGGAGGCTTTCGCGCAGCTCAATCCCTTGCTTTGTTCTATAGTAAGGGGCCTTTTCAATAAGGCTCGCGTAGGGGCGCTCACGTTTTTTGGCTTACCTAAAATCTTCTATTTTAAAGTTGGTAAAGACCCACCCCTTGTTTCAGTCAGAATGAGTCCCCGGGACCCCGGGACATTGGCTTCCGCCAACAGTGGACTATTATATTAAATTAAGGATCGCATCCCGCGCATATTCTACATTATAGCCTGCAACTGATTCAGCTTCCGCTTCTGGGAGATCAAACGGAGCTCGATTAGTTTCTGCTAGACGAGAAATGAAGAACATAACCAATACAGGGAACAAGGGAATACCGGACCATATCTGCTTTTGCGCCATGACAATCTCACTCGAATTACGGGGACCTACACATATTAGTACAGTATACCGGGGTCCCCGGCCAGAACCACACGTGCAAGTTTCCCTGCATGTGGCTCGCCTTATGACTCCTATAGGGCTTTCCGAGGCGCTGCCTGTGACTCAGCATGGGAGAAGGGGGCACTCTCGTGTTTAGAGCATTGTCCGAGTGAATAGGCAGCGCCTACCAAGCAAAGCTTTCTTGAAGAGGCTGGGCTGGTTCCTTTTCGGCGCCCGCATTTTCTTTAGATGTTGGGGCAAGGCAAGCCCCAGGAAAGTATAGGTTGGCTCCCAGCTCCATCTCGGCCGGCATCCTGCTCTCGAGGGGGTGGGGTCCTGGAGCGAACTACTCATTGCTTTCTTGCCCCAACCCAAGGCCGTTAAGGTTGGTGAGGAGCATTGTTTTGAGGGAGGGAAAGCGTGGTTGACAAGCCACTTCGAGGAAGGAAGCGACTGGAGTGCTTTCATCAAATGATGCATATGGGCTGAGCCATTCCCATCCCAAGTGGTGGCCCGATTCGGCCTGGCCTGGTCGGGAAGAGATTCACATAGAGATGCTATCCGGGAATCTCTTTCTATGTTAGCTAGCGGGGGCGGGCTTTCCTATGATAGTCCCGCTGCGGCCTCTGACCGTCCGTCACGTCTCATCTTGATTTGGCTATACTTTTATTTATTTATGTAGCCAGCCATGTTAGCTTCACATGAGAGCCCTTTTTTTAAAGGCTAAAAAGGCACTCATCAGTCAGCTCGGCCCCTTTCCTATTCAGCTTTGCCGCCTATAAAATAGGTCCCGTTCAAGCGGCCCGCCTTTATTCATCTATACCAGCTGCCACGCACGACCCAATCAATAGGAACGATTTCAGCGCCCCTCTCTTCCTAAGAAGCAGAACGCGCCATCACCTACAGCCCTTTCCTCTGCCGGGGACTTCCACGAAATGAAAACGGGCGGCATCGTCGTATGCTCGACATTGGTTGCCCTGGTTTATATCCCGGAGTACTCCTATGGCCGATCTGTCA